TATAAATTCTTATATTTTTTTATTGAATTACGAATTGATTAGCTATAGTAATTATATTACTAAGTAATAGTAATTCTTAATATTGATTTAATTAGAATTCATTTCCATTTAGTTTTTAGTTAAGGAAATCAGCAAAATGAAAGAAAGAGACACAATCATAATGAGACATTACTCCGCTTTCAGTCATAAATAAAAGCATAAACTAAGACAAAATCGACCGTTTGAGTATTCCAAATTTCGCGGGGCAAATGGGAGGAAAAAAACCTATATATGTGGTATATATCCAGCTAGATTGAATTGTGGGTACAGAAATGATAAAATAATTTCTGATTGAACCTAAGATATGGGTCTCCGAAAGAAATGACAGAAGATAGGCCAAAAATCAAATTCAAATTAGGAGTAAACGCTTTTAGATATAGGAATCCCTATCTAATCAATTCAATTAAAAGGTTACAGCATAGCATAAAATAAATGAAAAAAAAAGGGGGAACGACATCACAATTAGATCCTAATCTAAAAACAAAAAGGAAAGGGGGGATATGGCGAAATTGGTAGACGCTACGGACTTAATTAAATTGAGCCTTGGTATGGAAACCTACTAAGTGATAACTTTCAAATTCAGGGAAACCCTGGAATTAAAAATGGGCAATCCTGAGCCAAATCCTGTTTTAAGAAAACAAAACACAAGGGTTCAGAAAGAGAGAATAAAAAAGGATAGGTGCAGAGACTCAATGGAAGCTATTCTAACAAAGGGAGTTGACTGCGATGCGGTGGTAAAAGAATCCTTCCATCGAAACTTCAGAAAGGCTGAAGGCTAAACTTTTATACGTATTATTATTATGTATACGTACTGAAATACTATATAAAAATAAAAATCAAATTATTAATGACGACTCAAGTCTTTTTTTTTTTTTTCAACTCAAAAAATTGTTGTAAATCGATTACAAGTTGAAGAAAGAATTGAATATTCATTGATAAAACCATTCACGGCATAGTCTGATAAATCCTTTGAAGAGCTGATTAATCAAAATCAAACAAGAATAAAGATAGAGTCCCATTCTACATGTCAATGCTGACAGCAATGAAATTTATAGTAAGAGGAAAATCCGTCGACTTTATAAATCGTGAGGGTTCAAGTCCCTCTATCCCCCCAAAAAGGGCCCGTTTGACTCCTTAAACTATTTATCTGATCCTATACTTCAATTAAGGTTTTTTTCTTTAGATACAAGAAATTTAAGGCCTGGATAAGACTTTGCAATTGACATAGACCCAAGTCATCTCGTAATCTAGTAAAATGAGAATGATAAGTCGGGAATAGTCGGGATAGCTCAGTTGGTAGAGCAGAGGACTGAAAATCCTCGTGTCACCAGTTCAAATCTGGTTCCTGGCACATAATTAATTGATATTGATATGGATCAACATAGAGATTCATTAATAGTCTCTATTTAATAGTCTATATTATAATTATAACTTAGCCATCTAGGTATCTCTCCAGACATCCCTCGACCTCAATTTATTTTATATTATAATTATATTTTCTATGAGTAAAGAGTATCTAAAGTATGTAAAAGAATATTATGTTTCCTCTTTTTTTTTTGTTCCTACCCCCTCTCGTTCAAAAATAATGTTAATACTTGACTTGATACATATTCCAAAGTGAGTTGAAAGTCTATACTCTAGACGAATTGACTCGATTTCAATCCCCTTTCATTTTGGTGTATTTTATTTCGTTTACTACGTAAAGAGTCCAGCTAAGTGATGTGCGCGGTACAAAGTTAATGTAAAAATATTCCTTGAATATTGAGAATTGTCGAAGTGAAGATTAGTTTCTTATTAGTTTATTCAATGGGCATCTTGTATTTCAAAAAAATTGGGGGCAATATAATCCTTACGTAAGGGCCATCCTATCCAACTTTCGGGCATTAAGATACGTTTGAGGCGTGGATGATTATCATAAGAGATTCCTAACATATCATAAGATTCCCGTTCTTGAAAATCCGCACTTTTCCAAACCCAGAAAACAGATGGAATTCTAGGATTCCTTCTTGGAGCAAATACTTTTATGCATATCTCTTCCGGTTGATCTACATCAGACTCTATTCTCGTAAGATGATACACGCTAGCTAACAGTCCACCTGGTGCTGTATCATAGGCACATTGAGAACGTAGATAATTGTAACCATATACATATAAAATAACAGCAATGGAATGCCAATCCTCGGGCTTTATTTGTAAAGTCTCTATTCCTTGGTAATCAAAGCCTAAAGATCTATGAACTAGCCCACGCTTTACTAGCCAAGCAGACAAACGACCCTGCATCTTTTTTATCGCTCCCACATTTTTCTTAGTATTTTTTTAATATTTCAAATTTACGATGAAATTTATGAAGATTGACCCCTTGCGTTGCTTCTTATTATGTACAAAATTATCTAAAAAAATACTTCCTAATTCACTAATTCGTGGGAAGATACTTAATTTTTTATTTAAAAAATGTTTCAGG